TTTTTATTTTTTTTTTTATTTATATGTAAAAAATATTAAGAATGGTTTAGAAATTAAATTGTTTTTATTTTATTTGATATTTATTTTTACTTATATTAAATATTTATATATATATATTAAATATTTATATTATTATTTATTTAATTAATTTATTAAATTATTTATTATATATATTATATTAATAATAAATAAATTTTTTCTTATATTATTTTAATTAATATAATATTTCTTTATTTAAATGAACTGTATTAGGATTATAATGAAATATACTTTTAATATAATATTATAGAAAAAAAATAAGAGAAATATTAAGAATTTAATAATTATTATAATATTTAATATAAAAAAAAAAAAAAAAAAATCTATGTGTAAAATTTTGATTATAAATAAAAAAATTATGTTTTATAAAGTTTATTATAAATTTATTTTACATATAAATTTTAGTATATAATTTTAATTATTTTAATAATAATTAAAATTAATTTATAGTAATTAAAATTAAAAATTTAAGAAATTAAGATTTAGTAATATAAAAATTAATAACTAATTTTGTGCCAGCAGTTGCGGTTATACAAAAATTAAATTAAATTATTTCAGTATATAATAAATAAAATAAAATAAAATAAATATTAAATTATTAGGTGAAATTTTAATTTAATTAAATTTTAAATTAATTTTATGATTTAATAAATTTTATAATAAACTAGGATTAGATACCCTATTATTAAAAATTTAATTTATAATACTAAAATAGTAGGTAAAAAATATTGAAACTTAAATAATATGGCGGTATTTTAGTTCATTTAGAGGAATCTGTCTAATAATTGATAATCCACGAATAAATTTACTTAATTTAAAATTTTATATATCGTTGTTAAAAAAATATTTTATAATAAAAATAATATTTAAAAATTTAAATAAAAAATTAATTCAGATCAAGATGTAGAATATAATTAAGAATATGATGGATTACAATAAAATAATTTAATATGAATAATTTAATTTTAAAATTAATTTGAAGGTGGATTTAAATGTAATTTTAATTAATTTATTAAAATGATTAAAAATTGAAATATGTACATATTGCCCGTCACTTTCATTTGAAAATTGGAATAAGTCGTAACAAAGTAGAGGTACTGGAAAGTGTTTCTAGAATGAACAAATTAGAGCTTGTTAAAGTATTTCACTTACATTGAAAAGAAATTATAATTTAATTAATTTGAGGGGGGAAAAATTAATTAAATTATAAATAATAAAATAAATTTTAAAATTAAAAATAAATAATGGGGGTTAAAGTATTTTTAATAGAAAAAATTTAAAATTTTATAGTTAATTAAGTATTGTAAGAGAAATTTGAAATAGGTGAAAATTAATTGGGTAGAAAAAAAATTTAATTTATTGTATCTTGTGTATCAGAGTTTATTAAATAAATTTTTTAGTTAAAAAAATCTCGAATTTAAAAGAGTTAATTAATTAATAAAGTTAATGTAACATAATTATTTTAAATAATTAATTAGAAATGAAATGTTAATCGTTTTTAAATATATCTAGTTATTTTAGAAAAAAATTAAATTTTAAATTTAAATAATTTTATAATTTCATAATGAAAATTATAAAAATTTAAATTTAATATTTTGAGGGATAAGCTTTAAATTAAAAATTTATAATTAATTTATTTAAAATTAAAATTTTTAGAATTTATATTGTTTAAAAATTATAATTTATTATAAAAAATTTTAATAAAAATAAAATTTAATTAAAAAATTTAAATTTATATAAAATAATAATTTTTAATAATTTAAAATTAATAATAATGATAAAATTAGTATAAATAATAAATTAAAAATATAAAATAAATATTTAAAGTTAATAAAAAGGAATTCGGCAAATAAAAATATTCACTTGTTTATCAAAAACATGTCTTTTTGAAAATAATTTAAAGTCTAATCTGCCCACTGATAAATATTAAAGGGCTGCAGTATAATGACTGTACAAAGGTAGCATAATCAATAGTTTTTTAATTGGAAACTTGTATGAAAGATTTGATGAAATATAAACTGTCTCTTATTTATTTTTAGAAATTTATTTTTTAGTTAAAAAGCTAAAGTAATTTTAAAAGACGAGAAGACCCTATAGAGTTTTATAATTAATTTTATTTTAAAATTATATTAAAGTTTTTATTAAAATAAAATTAATTATTGTATTGGGGTGATAGAAAAATTAAAAAAACTTTTTTTAAAAATTAAACATAAATAAATGAATAAATGATCCATTAATAATGATTATAAGAAAAAATTACCTTAGGGATAACAGCGTAATATTTTTTTTTAGTTCAAATAAAAAAAAAAGTTTGCGACCTCGATGTTGGATTAAGATAAAATTTAAATGCAAAAGTTTAAAATTTTGATCTGTTCGATCATTAAAATCTTACATGATCTGAGTTCAAACCGGTGTAAGCCAGGTTGGTTTCTATCTTTAAATAATAATAATATTTTAGTACGAAAGGATCAATTATTAAAAATAATTTTAATAATAGAATATTATTAAATTAATTATAAGTTTACTATTTTGGCAGAAAAATGTAATGGTTTTAGAAGTCATGAATATATAATTTATTATATAAATAGTAAATGATAATAATAGATTTACTAAATATAATTATTGGAGTATTAATTTTAATTATTGGGGTATTAATTGGGGTTGCTTTTTTAGTTTTATTAGAACGTAAGGTTTTAGGGTATATTCAAATTCGTAAAGGTCCTAATAAAGTGGGGTTTATAGGATTATTACAGCCTTTTTCAGATGCTATTAAGTTATTTACTAAGGAACAAGTTTATTTAAATTATTCAAATTATATTTTTTATTATTTTTCTCCTGTGTTAAGTTTTATATTATCTTTAATAATTTGAATAGTAATTCCTTATTATTTTAATTTAATTGTTTTTAATATGGGAATTTTGTTTTTTTTATGTTGTATAAGTTTGGGTGTTTATACTGTTATAATTGCTGGTTGATCTTCAAATACTAATTATTCATTGTTAGGAGGGTTACGGGCAGTAGCTCAAACTATTTCTTATGAAGTTAGTTTAATTTTATTAATATTATCTGGTATTATTTTAATTATAGATTTTAATTTGGTAAAATTTATAAATTATCAGGAATTAATTTGATTTATGTTTATAATATTTCCTTTAAGATTATGTTTTATATCTTCATTAATAGCTGAAGTTAATCGAACTCCTTTTGATTTTGCTGAAGGAGAGAGAGAATTAGTTTCTGGGTTTAATGTTGAGTATAGAAGAGGAGGATTTGCATTGATTTTTTTGGCTGAATATTCTAGAATTTTATTCATAAGTTTATTATTTGTAATTATTTATATAGGAGGTTATGATCTTAATTTAATTTTTTATTTAAAAATAATTATAATTTCTTTTTTATTTGTTTGAGTTCGAGGGACATTGCCTCGTTATCGATATGATAAGTTAATGTATTTATGTTGAAAAAGATATTTACCTATTTCTTTAAATTATTTATTATTTTTTATTGGGTTAAAAATAATAATAAATTATTAAATAAATTTAGTATAAAAAAATTAATAGAATTATTTATTCTTTCTTAAGTTTTCAAAACAAATGCTTAACAAGCTCATTAATTAAATAAATTTATGATTTAAAAATAAGATTATCTCAGATTTTATTTAAAATTGGATTAATAATAAAATAAGAAAAGTAAAATATTGTTAATAATTGACTTGTAATTACATATAAGTTTTCAACTGGTCGTGCTCCAATTCATGTTAATAAAATAATTGTTGCAATTATAAATCAAAATAAAATTTGATTAAGGGGATAAAATTGAATTCCTTGAATTTTTTTATTAAATGTAAAAGGTAAAATTACAAGAATTAAGATAGATCTTACTAAAGCAATAACTCCTCCTAATTTATTAGGGATAGATCGAAGAATAGCATAAGCGAATAAAAAATATCATTCTGGTTGAATATGAATAGGTGTTACTAAAGGATTGGCAGGGATAAAATTATCGGGGTCTCCCAATAAATATGGATTAGTTAAAGTTAATAAAGTAAGTATTAAAATTAAAATGATGAATCCAATTAAGTCTTTGAAAGTAAAGAATGGATGGAAAGGAATTTTATCTAAATTGCTATTAATACCTAATGGATTATTAGATCCTGTTTGATGTAAAAATAATAGGTGAATTACAACTATTATAAGAATAATAAAAGGTAAAAGAAAATGAAATGTATAGAATCGAGTAAGAGTAGCATTATCAATTGCAAATCCTCCTCAGATTCAATTAACTAGTAAAGTTCCTAAATATGGGATAGCAGATAGTAAATTAGTAATTACTGTGGCTCCTCAAAAAGATATTTGACCTCAGGGAAGTACATATCCTATAAAAGCTGTTGCTATTAATAAAAATAAAATAATAACTCCTACTATTCAAGTATAAAAAAGATTAAAGGATTCATAATAAATACCTCGTCCAATATGAAAATAAATACAAATAAAAAAAAAAGAGGCTCCATTAGCATGAAGGGTTCGAATTAATCAACCATAATTTACATTTCGGCAAATATAATTGACACTAAAAAATGCTATTTCAATATTTGCTGTATAATATATAGTTAAAAATAATCCTGTAATAATTTGAATTATTAAGCATAAAGCTAATAAAGATCCAAAATTTCATCATCTTGAAATATTAATAGGGGTCGGTAAATCAATTAAAGATCCATTAATAATTTTAATAACAGGGTGTGTTTTACGAATAGGTTTATATAAATTTATCATTAGTTAAAAGATCGAAGAGGACCAAAAAAAATATTAGTGATTTTTACTACTGCAATTAGGGTAATAAATAAATAAATAATTATTATAATTATTAATAAATAAGTTTGTTCGTTGTATAATTTAAATAGGTTAATATTATTTTCATTATAAGAAAATAAAAATATATTAATAAAATTATTTATATCTTCATTTATTGAAAAATTTAATCAATTTAAATTATTTTTTATTAAAATAGAAATTAATAAAATTACAAAAGGAATAATAAAATTAAATTTATTAATAAGGGAAAAATTTATAAGTTCATTAGAAGCAATTCTTGAAATATAAATAAAAAGAACTAATAAACCTCCTAAAAAAACTAAAAATAAGATATAAGAAAATCAATAGGTATTAATAAGTATTCCCAATAAAATACAAATTAATAATGTTTGAAGGAGAATTAATAAACCTATGGAAATAGGGTGATTAATAAAAAATATAAAAATAGTCAAAAAAATTACTATTAAAGATATAAATATTTTAGTGATATCAAAGAATAGTTTAATAAAAATTATAATTTTGGAGATTATAGATAAAGAAATTCTTTTTCTTTGAAGTTTTTAAAGAAAATTCTTATTTTTGATTTACAAGACCAATATTTTAATTAAATTATAAAAACAAATAAATAAATAAACAAATGATAATAAATATATGAATTATAATTTTTATTATATTTTTATTTGGAAATATAATTTTTGTAAGTAAACATAAACATTTATTAATTGTTTTAATAAGCTTAGAATTTATTGTTTTAAGAATTTTTTTTTCTTTAATGTTATATTTAAGTTTGATTGAAAATAATATATATATATTAATAGTTTTTTTAGTTTTTTCAGTATGTGAGGGGGCTTTAGGTTTATCTATTTTAGTTTCTATAATTCGAACTCATGGAAATGATTATTTTCAAAGATTTAATTTAATTTAATGATAAAATTTTTAATAATAATAATGTTTATAATTCCTTTATGTTTAAAAAAAAATATATTTTGAACGGTTCAAAATATAGTAGTATTAATAGCTTTTTTTTTTTTTAATTTATCAATTAATACTATTATTTTTTGTAATTTAAGTTATATAATAGGATGTGATATAATTTCTTATGGCTTAATTTTATTAAGAATTTGAATTAGTTTTTTAATAATTATGGCTAGTGAAAGATTATTAAAAAGTAAGTTTCATGAAAATTTTTTTTTATTTAATATTATTATATTATTAATAATATTATATTTAACTTTTAGAAGTTTAAATTTATTTTTATTTTATTTATTTTTTGAAGCTAGTTTAATTCCAACTTTAATATTAATTATTGGTTGAGGGTACCAGCCTGAGCGAATTCAAGCTGGTTTATATTTATTATTTTATACTTTATTTGCTTCTTTACCATTATTATTAAGTATTTTTTATATTTTTACTGAGATAAATTGTTTAATAATTTATTTTATAAAATTTTATAATTACAGATTTGTTTTATTATATATTTGTTTAATTTTAGCTTTTTTAGTAAAAATACCTATATATTTTGTACATTTATGATTACCTAAGGCTCATGTTGAAGCTCCTATTTCTGGTTCAATGATTTTAGCTGCTATTATATTAAAATTAGGAGGGTATGGTCTTTTACGAGTTATAATTATATTACAAAAGATTGGTTTAAAAATAAATATTATTTGAATTATTATTAGATTAATTGGAGGATTTTATATTAGTTTAAAATGTTTTTGTCAAATTGATATAAAATCTTTAATTGCTTATTCTTCAGTTTGTCATATAAGTATTGTTATTGGGGGGATTATAACTATAAATTATTGAGGATTTATTGGTTCTTACGTATTAATAATTAGTCATGGTCTTTGCTCTTCTGGGATATTTTGTTTATCTAATATAAATTATGAACGTTTAAATAGACGAAGATTATTTTTAAATAGGGGGATATTAAATTTTATACCTTCTATAAGATTATGATGGTTTTTATTATTATCTTCTAATATGGCTGCTCCTCCATCACTAAATTTAGTGGGTGAAATTAGATTAATTAATAGTTTAATTAGTTGATCTTGATTGTCTATAATTTTATTAATTATAATTTCATTTTTTAGTGCTGGATATAGTTTATATTTATATTCTTATACCCAACATGGTAAGTATAATATTGGAGTATATAGATTTTATAGTGGGGTATCACGAGAATATTTAATATTAATATTACATTGATTGCCTTTAAATGTATTAATTATAAAAATTGATTATAGAATACTTTGATTTTATTTAAATAATTTAATAAAAATATTGATTTGTGGAATCAAAAATATGAAAAATTTCATTTTAAATCATTAATAATTATTGTTTATGTTTAATTAGATTTTTTTTTTTATTTTTTTTTATATTAATTAATTTTTTTATATCAATTTATTTTATTATAAATGAAATAGTAATATTTTTAGAATGGGAAATTATTTCATTTAATTCAATAAATTTAGTTATATCTATTTTATTAGATCCTATTTCATTAACTTTTATGATATTTGTTTTTTTAATTTCATCTTCTGTTATTTTATATAGTAAAAGATATATAAGTTCTGAATTAAATTTAAATCGATTTATTATTTTAGTTTTATTATTTGTATTTTCAATAATTTTATTAATTATTAGACCTAATATTATTAGTATTATTTTAGGATGAGATGGATTAGGATTAGTTTCATATTGTTTAGTTATTTATTATCAAAATGTAAAGTCTTATAATGCAGGAATATTAACTGTTTTATCTAATCGAATTGGGGATGTAATAATTTTAATAGTAATTGCTTGAATAGTAAATTATGGAAGATGAAATTATATTTTTTATTTAGATTTTATAAAAAATGATTATTCAATAAAAATTATTAGTTTTATAATTATTTTAGCTGCAATAACTAAAAGAGCTCAAATTCCTTTTAGATCTTGATTACCAGCAGCTATAGCTGCTCCTACTCCTGTTTCAGCTTTAGTTCATTCATCTACTTTAGTAACTGCTGGGGTTTATTTATTAATTCGATTTAATAATTTATTAATGGATACTTTATTTCTTAAATTTTTTTTAATAATTTCAGGATTAACTATATTTATAGCTGGGATTTGTGCTAATTATGAATTTGATTTAAAAAAAATTATTGCTTTATCTACTTTAAGTCAATTGGGTTTAATGATAAGAATTTTAAGAATAGGTTATTATGAATTAGCTTATTTTCATTTATTAACTCATGCTATATTTAAAGCTTTATTATTTATATGTGCTGGGAAATTAATTCATTTAATAAATGATAATCAAGATATTCGGATAATAGGAGGTATTACAATGTATGTTCCATTAACTTCTTTGTGTTTAAATATTTCAAATTTAGCTTTATGTGGAATTCCTTTTTTAGCTGGATTTTATTCAAAGGATTTAATTTTAGAAGTAGTTAGAATAAGAAATTTAAATTTTTTGATTTTTTATTTATATTATATTTCTACAGGTTTAACTATATTTTATACTATTCGTTTGTTAATATATTTAATAGTAAATGATTATAATTTATTAGTAATTTATAATTTATTTGAGGAGGATTATATTATATTAAAAAGTATATTTATTTTATTGTTTATAAGTTTAGTTTCTGGGAGATTTTTAAGATGAATGATTTTTTCTTACCCTTATATAATTTATTTACCTTTTAATATAAAAATAATGGTAATTTATGTGAGTTTAATTGGGCTATTAATAGGGGTTTTAATTAGAAATATAAAAATTTATTCTTTAAATAAGTTTATAATGACTTATAAATTAAGTTTTTTTTTAGCTTTAATATGATTTATACCTAATTTATCAACTTATGGATTAAATTATTATTTTTTAAATTTTGGTCAAAAATTATTAAAAAATATTGATATAGGATGAAGAGAATTATATAGTGGGCAGGGGATATACAAAATTATTAAGTATTATTCATTAGTTAATTATATTTATCAAATAAATAATTTTAAAATTTATTTATATAGATTTATTTTATGGGTAATAATTTATATTTTTATAATTATATTATTTTACTTAAATAGCTTATAGAAGAGTTTAATATTGAAGATATTAAGGAGATTATTTAAATCTTTAAGTATTTATAAAAAAATATTTTTATTTTTACAATGAAAATGTAATGTTTTAGTTAAACTATATAAATAAGAAATATTAATGAATTTAATCACTATGAATTAAGTTAGCAGCTTAATAATTTATATTTCAATTGGAATTTAAATTCAATTTTATCATTAACAGTGATATACCTCTATTTTGGTTTCAATTAATTTTTAAATAAGGAGTAAAAACTCTATCTTTTAAGTCGAAATTAAATGCAATATTGCTTCTTATTTATAAGATAAATTGATTTTCAATATTTTTTGAATGCAACTCAAATGTTTTTATTAAACTATAATCCTTTTAAATAGTTCAATTTAATATATTTTGATTTCATTCATGATATAATCCAATTAAAAGTATAATTATAAAAAATGATGAAATTTTTCATCATACGATAAAATTAACTCTTTTAAAAGAGATAATTATTGGTAAAATTAAAGCAATTTCAATATCAAAAATTAAAAAAATTACAGTAATTAAAAAAAAATGTAGAGAAAAAGGAATTCGTGGTAAGGCTTTGGGATCAAATCCACATTCAAAAGGAGAACATTTTTCACGATCTTTAATTGATTTTTTTGAAATTAAAAAGGATAATATAATAAAAATATTAGAAATTAAAAAGATAATTAGTGAAAGAAATAATAAAATAAAAATTATTTATATTAATATGAAATTAAACTTTTTGATTGGAAGTCAAATATACTAAATATATTATATAAATAGTTAGTTTCCTCATCAATAAATTGAAATATAAAGAAAAAGTCATACGACATCTACAAAATGTCAATATCAGGCTGCTGCTTCAAATCCAAAATGATGATTATTAGAAAAGTGATTATTTAAATGTCGAATAAAACATGTTAATAAAAATAATGTTCCAATAATTACATGAAGACCGTGAAATCCTGTAGCTATAAAAAAAGTAGATCCATAGATTCTATCAGCAATAGTGAATGGAGCTTCAAAGTATTCATAGGCTTGAAGAATAGTAAAATAAATTCCTAAAATAATAGTAAGAAGTAATCCTTGTATAGTTTGGGAAAAGTTGTTTTCTATTAATCCATGATGGGCTCATGTTACAGTAATTCCAGAACTAATAAGAATAATTGTATTTAAAAGAGGGATTTGAAAGGGATTAAATGGAATAATATTTATAGGAGGTCATATTGCTCCAATTTCAATATTAGGGGATAAACTACTATGAAAAAAAGCTCAAAAAAATGAAACAAAAAAGAAAATTTCTGAAATAATAAATAAGATTATTCCTCAACGAAGTCCATTTGAAACTAATAATGTATGTTTACCTTGAAATGTTCCTTCTCGACAAATATCTCGTCATCATTGATACATTGTTAGTAATACAATTAAATATCCTAAAATTAAAAGATTTATATTAAAATTATGGAATCATTTTGTTAGTCCTGTAACAAGAGTTATAACTCCAATAGCTCCAGTTAAAGGTCAAGGTCTAAAATCTACTAAGTGATAGGGATGATTATGAGTGGATTTCATTTAATTAACTTCTCTAGAATAAAGAGTACTTAAAATAGTAATTACATAGGATTGAATAATAGCAACTGCAAATTCTAAAGTTAATAATAAAATTTGTGTGAAAATTAATATAATTAATAAATAATTAGGTATATTTATACCAGAATTTCCTAATAAAGTTAAAAGTAAATGACCAGCAATTATATTAGCTGTTAAACGAATTGCTAAAGTTCCTGGTCGAATAATATTACTAATTGTTTCAATTAATACTATAAATGGTATAAGAATAGTAGGAGTTCCTTGTGGGATTATATGAATAAATATATGTTGAGTATTATTAATTCATCCATAAATTATAAATCTTAGTCATAAAGTTAATGATAAAGTTAATGAAATATTTAAATGGCTAGTTCTTGTAAAAATATAAGGGAATAATCCAAGGAGATTATTAAAAAGTACAAAGAAAAAAAGGGAAATAAAAATAAATGTTGATCCATTGAATCTATTAATTCCTATTAAAGTTTTAAATTCATTATGAAGTTTAAATGAAATAAAATTTCATAATATAAAATATCGATTAGGAGTAAATCAAAAAGAGTAGGGAATAAATATTAGGCCAATAAAGGTTCTAATTCAATTAAGTGATAAATTAAAAATGTTAGTTGATGGGTCAAAAATTGAAAATAAGTTATTTATCATTTTCAAATTAAATTTTTTAAAGTTAGAGTTTTAGATATATTTTTAAAATTATAATTATAATTAAAAATATAATAATTAATAATATTAAATAAAATAAAAATACAAATAAAAAATAATAAAGAAAATAATCAATTAATAGGTATTATTTGAGGAATAAAAGAATATTACTAAAGTAATAATTTAAATTTGACATATTTATGTTATAAATTAACTAATTCTTTATCATTAGAAGTAATTGCTAAATTACTATAAAATGGTTTAAGAGACCAATACTTGCTTTCAGTCATCTAATGATGAATAATTATTAATTCAATTAATAAAATTTTTAATTGAAACACTTTCAATTACAATAGGTATAAAACTATGATTGGCCCCACAAATTTCAGAACATTGACCAAAAAAAATACCTGGTCGATTAATAAAAAAACTTGTTTGATTAAGACGACCTGGATTAGCATCAACTTTTACCCCTAAAGAAGGAATTGTTCAAGAATGAATAACATCAGTTGCTGTAATTAAGATTCGAATTTGATTGTTTATAGGAAGAACAATACGATTATCTACATCTAGTAAACGAAAGTTATTATTATTATTAAGTTGAGTTATATAAGAGTCAAATTCAACATTATTAAAATCTGAGTATTCATAACTTCAGTATCATTGATGACCAATAGATTTTAGTGTAATTAGGGGATTATTTAGTTCATCTAAAAGATAAAGTAGTCGTAGTGATGGAAGAGCAATAAAAATTAAAGTAATTGCTGGAAGGATTGTTCAAATTAATTCAATTATTTGTCTTTCTATTAAAAATCGATTAATATATTTATTAAAAAATAAACTTAATATTAAATAAGAAACTAAAATAGTAATAATAATTAAAATAATTAAAGTATGATCATGGAAAAAAATAATTTGTTCTATAAGGGGAGAGGCTCTATTTTGAAAATTAAGATTAGATCATGTTGCCATTTCTAAAAAAAGGATAATCCTTTATAAATGGGGTTTAAATCCATTACATATAATCTGCCATATTAGAAGTTACTTAAAATAGGAAGTTCATTATATGAATGTTCAGCAGGGGGAAGAGATTGATATCATTCAATTGAAGAAGGTATATTTAAAGGGAATAAAATAATACGTTGATAAATTATTGATTCTCAAATAATAATAATAATTATTATTATAGAAAATAGAGAAATATAAGATCCTAAAGATGAAATAATATTTCAAGATAAAAATCTATCTGGATAATCAGAATATCGACGAGGTATACCTGCTAATCCTAAGAAATGTTGGGGGAAAAAAGTTAAATTAACTCCAATAAATATAGAAATAAATTGAATTTTTAATAAGTAAGGATTTAATACTAATCCTGTAAATAAAGGGTATCAATGAACGAATCCTCCAAAAATAGCAAAAACGGCTCCTATAGATAGTACATAATGAAAGTGAGCTACAACATAATAAGTATCATGTAATGCAATATCAATAGAAGAATTTGCTAAAATTACTCCGGTTAATCCTCCTACTGTAAATAAGAAAATGAATCCTAATCCTCAAAGTATTGAGGGACTATAATTAATTTGTGTTCCATGAAGAGTTGCTAATCATCTGAAAATTTTAATTCCTGTTGGAACAGCAATAATTATTGTGGCTGAGGTGAAATAAGCTCGAGTATCAATATCTATTCCTACTGTAAATATATGATGAGCTCATACAATAAATCCTAGTAGTCCAATTGCTAATATAGCATAAATTATTCCTAAACATCCAAAAGTTTCTTTTTTACCACTTTCTTGAGAAATAATATGGGAAATTATACCAAATCCTGGTAAAATTAAAATATATACTTCTGGGTGACCAAAAAATCAAAATAAATGTTGGTATAAAATAGGGTCTCCTCCTCCTGCAGGGTCAAAAAATGAAGTATTTAAATTTCGATCTGTAAGAAGTATAGTAATAGCTCCTGCTAATACTGGAAGAGAAAGTAGTAATAATAAAGCTGTAATTCCTACAGCTCAAACAAATAAAGGTATTTGATCATAAGATATATTATTAACTCGTATATTAATAATTGTTGTAATGAAATTAATAGCTCCTAAAATGGAAGAAATTCCTGCTAAATGGAGAGAGAAAATTGCTAGATCTACAGAAGATCCTCCATGAGCAATATTAGATGAAAGGGGTGGGTAAACTGTTCATCCTGTTCCTGCTCCATTTTCTACAATACTACTTGAAATTAATAAAATTAGGGAGGGGGGTAGTAATCAAAATCTTATATTATTTATTCGAGGAAAAGCTATATCAGGGGCTCCTAATATAAGGGGGACAAGTCAATTTCCAAATCCTCCAATTATAATAGGTATAACTATAAAAAAAATTATAATAAATGCATGAGCTGTAACAATAGTATTATAAATTTGATCATCTCCAATTAAAGATCCTGGGGTACCTAATTCTGTTCGAATAATTAGACTAAGAGATGTTCCTACTATACCTGCTCAAATTCCAAAAATAAAATATAATGTTCCAATATCTTTATGATTAGTTGAAAAAAGTCATTTTCGCTAATAGTAAAATGGCTGAGGGGAAAGCGATAAATTGTAAATTTATTAACGAGAAATTCTCTTTTACTAAGTCTTATAGTCATATTTTGATATAAAATTGCAAATTTTAAGGGGTATATAAATACTAAGGCTTAAAGAAATTTCTTTATAAATAATTTTGAAGACTATTAGTTTATGTTAACTTAAAACCTTAAAAAAAAAATAAAGTTCTAAAAATTATTCCTAATACTGAAATAAATCTAAAAAAATTAATTAAAATTAAAAAATTATTTTTAATAAAAATTTTAAATCATTTAAATTTAAAAGAAAAAAATATAAATGAAGAATAAATAATACGAATATAAAAAATTAATATAATTAATCTTATTATAATAAAAAAAAATGAAACAATATATAATTTATTTAAAATTAAATAGTTAATAATTAATCATTTTGGAAAAAATCCTAAGAAGGGGGGTAGTCCTCCTAAAGATAAAAAATTAATTATAATTGAAAATTTAATAGAAAAATTAATATTAAAATTAAATATTTGATTAATATAAAAAATATTTAATATATAAAATAAAAAACATATAATACTAATTAAAAAAGAATAAAGAAAAAAGTAAATTATTCATAAATTTTCTCTAATAAGAAGGGCCGATAATATTCAACCTAAATTATTGATTGATGAAAATGCTATTAATTTTCGTAAAGAAGTTTGATTAAATCCTCCAATAGCTCCAATTAAAACATTTAAAATTATAATAAATATTAAAAAATTTATATTAAAATAATAAGATAATAAAATTATAGGGGTAATTTTTTGTCATGTTATTAAAATAAAACAATTTAATCAAGATAATCCTTCTATAATATTAGGAAATCAAAAATGGAAAGGAACAGATCCTATTTTTATGCATAGAGAAGAATTAATTAAAATAGAAATAAAATTATTTGTGAAAAAATTTTTTATTAAAAATAAATTTAAAATAATTGCAAATAAAAAATTAATGGATGCAATAGATTGAGTTAGGAAATATTTCAAAGAAGCTTCTGAGTTTAATAAATTATTAGGGTTTGTAATTAGGGGGATAAAGCTTAACAAATTAATTTCTAAACCAATTCAACAACCTAATCATGAATTTGATGAAATAGAAATTAAAGTTCTAAAAAATAATGTAAATAAAAAAAATATTTTATTGGAGTTAAAATAAAATAAAATTTAAAATAAGAAAAAATTAATTTCTTAAGATGATATAAATATCATTTTTAATATATTTTAGTGTAGGGTGCACAATAATTTTTGAAATTATTAGATATAGTTTAATTCTATAAAATATAATAAAGGTAAAATTTTACATTATTTATCCTATCAGAATAATCCTTTTAATCAGGCACTTTATTTTTAAAAAAAAGGATTTCCTTTATATTTGAGGTATGAGCCCAAAAGCTTTATTTAGCTTATTTTTAA